TAATCTATATGGGATTTCCTAAATTATTAATTGAAGATAAACCCCGAAGAGTCGAAGAATTACAGATGAATGTTCAAAAAGAACTTAATTGTGTCAATAGAAAACTTAACATTGCTATTACCAGAATTTCCACTCCGTATGGACATCCTAATATTCTTGCAGAATTTATAGCTGGACAATTAAAAAATCGTGTTTCTTTTCGAAAAGCAATGAAAAAAGCTATTGAATTAACTGAACAGGCGAATACAAAAGGAATTCAAGTTCAAATTGCAGGACGTATCGATGGAAAAGAAATTGCACGTGTTGAATGGATCAGAGAAGGCAGAGTTCCTTTACAAACAATTGAAGCGAAAATTGATTATTGTTCCTATACAGTTCGAACGATTTATGGGGTCTTAGGAATCAAAATTTGGATATTCGTAGACGAAGAATAAAAAAACTGTATTTGGCTTTAGCTTTTATCCAACGATAAAAAACGAAAACTATTTAGTATAACACTATGCAGTAAGAAAAAAATAAGCAATTCTATAAGGTTGAATAAAAATTTCCATCAAAACTCCTTTGATATAATTGCTATGCTTAGTGTGTGACTCGTTGGTTTAGGATTCGATTAGAGTAAGAAAAAAAAAGAACTTACCTATAAGAACAACTAATAACTATAGCATTAATAAATAACCTAAGCAACTCATTGCTTCGCATTATCTGATCTGGATCCAAAAAACCAGTCAAGATATGATAGACTGATCATATCATTGTAGCAACTGAATAAAAAAAAGAATAAAGAAATATGATTATAAGTTATGAAAGGTAATCGAAAAAGTATGCGGATAAATGGAAGGATGAGAGAAAGAAAAAAAAATGACTATCAATGATATATGATTCCAATTTGGAAGATCTATGGGGTCACTGTAAGAAAAGCAATGTAATAAAGCATCAATGTAGATTCATTCATAATAATTCAAAAAATATGTTCGGAAAACAAAAAATGAAGAGCCTTGAGCCAATAAAAACTGAGAAAATTGACTCAAAAAAAACAAATTACAAAATGAAATTTGTAATTTCATTTAAGAGCTCCATTGTAGAATTCGGGCCTAAGGATTAATTAAGAAGCGATGGGAACGACGGAACCCATGAATATACAAGATTCTATTGAGAAACAAAGTAATTCATTGGATAGGATGGCGGAAGAAATCAGAAACTTTTTTATCTATTCTGATTTTGATTCTGAGACCTTGACCTTATTGGATAAGCATCAAACTTAAATAGATATTGAAAGAGAAAATATTCGCCGGCGAAAAATTTGTGTGTGTTTTTTTTTTTCAAATAAAAAAAAGGAATCAAATACAACAAAATTTTTTAAAAAGATCAAAAAATAAGGATTTTTTAGAATATTAGAACTCTACCAAAAATGACATGCGAGATGATGATATTACGTTCTTTTTAAAAAAAGAGAATTGATCTTGAATTCCATTTCGAAAAAGACATATACAAATTTAGAATAGATCAGATGAAATTTTTAAAAATTCCATGATTAATAAGATTAATCATTAACTACATCTATATCTTAATACAAGTCCTTTTATTCGCGAGGAGCTGGATGAGAAGAAACTCTCACGTTCAGTTCTGTAGTAGAGATGGAATTGCTAATTTATAAAAAAACCATCAACTATAACCCAAAAAGAACCAGATTTCGTAAACAACATCGAGGAAGACTAAAAGGAATATCTTATCGTGGGAATCGTATTTGTTTTGGCAGATATGCTCTTCAAACACTTGAACCCGCTTGGATCACATCTAGACAAATAGAAGCAGGGCGACGTGCAATGACACGAAATGTACGACGTGGTGGAAAAATTTGGGTACGTATATTTCCAGACAAACCAGTTACAGTAAGACCTGCGGAAACACGGATGGGTTCGGGGAAGGGATCCCCCGAGTATTGGGTAGCTGTGGTTAAACCAGGTAAAATACTTTATGAAATGGGTGGGGTACCCGAAAATATAGCCCGAAAAGCTATTTCAATAGCGGCATCAAAAATGCCTATAAAAACCCAATTCATTATTTCTGAATAGAAATATAGAATGAAAAAGGTAAACAATTTTTAAGGATAAAAAGATTGTTAGTTTTCATTTTTTGACAAACAATATTTTTTTACTTCGTCCTTTCCATTAAAAGAAGAGATACAAAAAACTGATATGATTCAACCACAAACCTATTTGAATGTAGCAGACAACAGCGGGGCTCGAGAATTGATGTGTATTCGAATAATAGGAGCTAGTAATCGACGATATGCTCATATTGGTGACGTTATTGTTGCTGTAATCAAGGAAGCAATACCAAATACTCCTCTAGAAAGATCAGAAGTGATCAGAGCTGTAATTGTACGTACTTGTAAAGAACTCAAACGTAACAATGGAACGATAATACGATATGATGATAATGCCGCAGTTGTCATTGATCAAGAAGGAAATCCAAAAGGAACTCGGGTTTTTGGGGCGATCCCACGGGAATTGAGACAATTAAATTTTACTAAAATAGTTTCATTAGCTCCTGAGGTATTATAAGACCTAAATATCGAGAGGTAGTATAGGATTAAAAAAAAATGGTATTGAAATAAAATTAATTAATAGATTGTGTATCACGCATATACCCTTAATACTAAAAATAATAATAATAATTGAATTCATATATTAATATAAAATTTATAATTCATCTATATAAATAAAAGAAAAAGAACATGTTGATTATATCAAAATTATAGAACAATAAGGGATTTGAACGTATCATGGGGAAAGACACTATTGCTGATATAATAACCTCTATACGAAATGCTGATATGAATAGAAAAGGAACGGTTCGGATAGGATCGACTAACATCACCGAAAGCATTGTTAAAATACTTTTACGAGAGGGTTTTATCGAAAACGTACGGAAACATCGCGAAAACAACCAATATTTTTTGATTTTAACCCTAAGACATAGACGAAATAAGAAAGAATCCTATAAAACTATTTTAAATTTAAAGAGAATAAGTCGACCGGGTCTACGAATCTATTCTAATTCTCAACGAATTCCGCGAATTTTAGGCGGAATAGGAATTGTAATCCTTTCGACTTCTCGAGGTATAATGACAGACCGAGAAGCTCGACTAAAAAGAGTCGGCGGAGAAATTTTGTGTTATATATGGTAACCTTTCTAATATTCTAATATCAAAATGGGCTATCCGGCACTTACCATTTGTAAAAAAAAAGGGGGGGGTTGTGTAATATTGCCCCTGTTAAAAAAAGTTTAAGATGTTTTACCTTGAATGGAATTAAAGAAAAAAATCTGAATTCATGAAAGTTTTCGTTCTGAATCACTTCTGAACCGCATGGTTCGATTTTGTTTAGATACTGAAGATTTTTTTGATTCTAGATCATGCTTCTAAAAAGAGTCGACATATTTTTTTTGTCTAGGTATACCCCTAGGAGAAAAAAGTAAAAATTTTAGTAAGTTCTTATATATACGTTAATCAGGGGACATCCATTTTATAGACTCCTTAACACGGATTCAAATAATTACGCGGTTTTTTCAATTTAAACATTCCTTTCACGAAGATACAATTGAAGATTTCAAAATATCAAGAAACCCTTTTTTCGTCCAACAATTAAGTATATTCACAGAATTAAGGAATAATAACTATGAAAATAAGGGCTTCCGTTCGTAAAATTTGTGAAAAGTGCCGACTAATCCGTAGGAGGGGACGAATTATAGTAATTTGTTCCAACCCGAGGCATAAACAAAGACAAGGATAGATAATTTTACTAAAGGAAATAAAGTAAAAGAAAAAGTACGTCCGAAGAGCTGGCAAAAAAGGTCCGTTTTGACATGAAATGGATATATCCATATATTTCTTGTGAAATAAAAAAAAATGGCAAAACCTATATTAAGAATTGGTTCACGTAAAAATACACGTAGTGGTTCACGTAAAAATGTGCGTAGAATACCAAAGGGAGTTATTCATGTTCAAGCAAGTTTCAACAATACCATTGTGACCGTTACAGATGTGCGGGGTCGGGTGATTTCTTGGTCCTCCGCGGGTACTTGTGGATTCAAGGGTACAAGAAGAGGAACACCTTTTGCTGCTCAAACCGCAGCAGGAAATGCTATTCGAGCAGTAGTAGATCAAGGTATACAACGAGCTGAAGTAAGGATAAAAGGCCCTGGACTGGGAAGAGATGCGGCATTAAGAGCTATTCGTAGAAGCGGTATACTTTTAAGTTTCGTACGAGATGTAACCCCTATGCCACATAATGGTTGTAGACCCCCGAAAAAACGACGGGTATAGAAATAAATAAAGGCTGAAAGGGTTTCAAGAGAAATAAACGATTCAATGATCTGATCAAATAAAATTACTATGGTTCGAGAGAAAGTCAAAGTATCTACTCGGACACTACAGTGGAAGTGTGTTGAATCAAGAAGAGACAGTAAGCGTCTTTATTATGGACGCTTTATTCTGTCTCCACTTATGAAAGGTCAAGCCGACACAATAGGCATTGCGATGCGAAGAGCGTTACTTGGCGAAATGGAAGGAACATGCATTACACGTGCAAAATCTGAGAACATACCACATGACTATTCTAACATAGTAGGTATTCAAGAATCAGTACATGAAATTTTAATGAATTTGCAGGAGATTGTATTAAGAAGTAATCTGTATGGAACGTGCAACGCGCTTATTTGTGTCCAAGGTCCCGGATCTATAACTGCCCGAGACATCATTTTACCGCCCTCCGTGGAAATCATTGATAATACACAGCATATAGCTACCTTAACGGAACCAATAGATTTGTGTATTGGATTACAAATCGAGAGGAATCGAGGATATAGTCTAAAAATGCCAAATCACTTTGAAGACGGAAGTTATCCTATAGATGCTTTATTCATGCCTGTTCAAAACGCGAATCATAGTATTCATTCTTATGGGACTGGGAATGAAAAACAAGAGATTCTTTTTCTAGAAATATGGACAAATGGAAATTTAACTCCTAAAGAAGCACTTCATGAAGCCTCCCGGAATTTGATTAATTTATTTATTCCTTTTCTACATGTAGAAGAAGAAACGTTCTATTTAGAGAACAATCAACATAAGGTTACTTTACCCCTTTTTCCTTTTCATAATAGATTAGTTAAACTAAGAAAAAAAAAAAAAGAACTAGTATTTCAATATATTTTTATTGACCAATTAGAATTGCCTCCCAGAATCTATAATTGTCTCAAAAAGTCCAATATACATACATTATTGGACCTTTTGAATAACAGTCAAGAAGACCTTATCAAAATTGAACATTTTCACATAGAAGATGTAAAAAAGATATTAGAGATTCTAGAAAAAAATAGAAAATTCATTTCAAATTGAAATAAATTTTAAACCTTCACCGTAATTTCTATTTTTCGGTCGAACCCATTTTAATTAATTAAATTAATTAGATATGTATCTAGGGAGAATTCATTTTGAAATGACTACTCCCTAGATACCCACGTCTTTTATTTTACAATTGAATAAATTTAGAATTAAAAAAGACCTAAAGTTAGAGATTTATCAATTGGTAATGTTGCTCCAATACCTAACCACAGGGCCACCGCGGTGCCAATCAAAAAGACGGTTGTCGCTACTGGACGACGAAAGGGATTTTGGAACTTATTAACATTTTCCAAAAAGGGTACGGTTAATAAGCCCGCTGGTACTGAAACCATTAAAAGAACACCCAATAATTTGTTAGGCACTGTACGAAGTATTTGAAATACAGGAAAGAAATACCATTCAGGTAATATTTCCAAAGGAGTTGCAAAAGGATCCGCAGGTTCACCAATCATTGATGGTTCTAAAACCGCAAGGCCTACGTTACAGGCAATGTTACCAAGAATGACGACTGGAAAAATATATAAAAGATCGTTGGGCCATGCGGGTTCCCCGTAATAATTATGACCCATACCTTTAGCTAATTTAGCTCGTAATACAGGATCATTCAAATCTGGTTTTTTTGTTATTGGGATAGGTGAATTCTTAAGGATCCAGCCCCCGAGGGAACCGGACATGATAATTTTGCATCATCCGGCTCGAGCAAGAATTAACCAAACTAAATTAATACATACAAAAAATATATATGTTATCCACAAATATTTAATATGTAAAAAAAGAATTATCCGATTCCAATTCCAAAGTTAGTGCAACTAAAGATTGCCCGAAATTTTATTCTTACAGGTAAATGCTCAACACCCACGTAAGCTTAAAAAGTTGATCATGATTAAGTGCTTTCTGGATCGTCTCATACCTTACTAATTCGTCCTTAATCTCAAAAATTATAGCGAGATTTTTCAAATACAAAGGATTTACTTGTTACTAATGGAATCTATCCTCTACTCTTCATTAGATCCTGTCTTCACTCCGATAGTATCATAAATCGAGTCGATGCAGAGGAAATGAATGCATTTACATACTATTAATTAGTTTCTTTTTTTTAAGTAAAAAAAAAGCTAAAAACATAATCAGGATTATGTTACATCCCTTAATCTACTGGATTTTACGGAGCCCACTCATCCACGACACCGTCGGGTATGATCATAGAAAAGATTCTCTTCAAGTGAACCAGCCTATCCCCTGTATGGGGCTCACACAGTGGTTGGAACAAAGACACATTTGGTTATGAATTCCAATGTAGCAGATAAAGTCATATTTCTGCACGGACCAATCAATAGTTCAAGTCACACTCCCATAATCCATTTTCTCTTCATAGAATTCCCTTCCACTATTTATGCCAAAAAATAATAAAATATTGTGGAGTTGAAGGGAAATATCCAAATACATGTCTTATTTTTTTAATAATTCATATTTTCTAGCAAAAAAAGACTATCGTTCCTTCACCAAGTAATAAGATAAATTAGGAATTTAAAATATCTAGAATCTATATTATTTATAAGGGACCAGAAATACCTTGCTTACGTATCATTAGGAAATGCATTAACATAAAAACGGCCGTAAGAAGCGGTAATACAAAAGTGTGTAAACTATAAAAACGAGTCAAAGTGGATTGACCAACACTAGCACTTCCGCGTAATAATTCTACAAGAGGCGATCCTATTACCGGAATAGCGTCCGGTACACCTGTTACAATTTTTACTGCCCAATAACCAATTTGATCCCAAGGTAAAGAATAACCTGTTACACCAAAAGATGCGGTCAATACACCCAGAATCACACCAGTAACCCAAGTTAATTCCCGAGGTTTTTTAAAACCGCCGGTGAGGTATACACGAAATACATGCAGGATCATCATTAGAACCATCATACTTGCCGACCATCGATGAACTGATCGGATCAACCAACCAAAGTTAGCTTCAGTCATTATATATTGAACAGAAGCAAAAGCTTCAGTAACAGTTGGACGGTAATAAAAAGTCATAGCAAATCCCGTAGCTACTTGTACTAAAAAACAAGTAAGGGTAATTCCTCCTAGACAATAAAATATATTGACATGCGGAGGAACATATTTACTAGTTATATCATCTGCAATCGCCTGAATCTCAAGACGTTCTTCGAACCAATCATAAACTTTATTGAGATAGGTAAACCAAGGTTACTCCCCCTCCAAGAACTGTATATGAGAATTTCATCTCGTACAGCTCAAACAAAAAAAAAGACCAAAATACTGATTGAAACAGATAGGGACTATAAAGTTTGCTACGTCTCTATCATTCAATATTATTTTATGAACGAGTCAAAATGCGACAGCTCTTCTTTGTGGTTAAATGCCAAAAAATCAAGTCAGCTCATTCGTCGTTATGTTGTGTTGATCGTTCCAGGCCTCTTGAATCTTCTAGATTACCTATCTTTCTTGTCTTTTTTATTTGGTATTTGTATGGCATGTTAATGCGGATTTCTTCTTGTTTTCTTTATTATTGATAGGAATTCTCTTGTTCAGACCCTACTTAATTAATCAATTGAAACCTCAGATTCATAAGAAAACCACGATAATTCAATGAAACCTTCAAAGTCAAAAGTTCGCTGAGTGAGAACCTTTGGATCATCACTTATTCAATCAAAAAAAAAGTTATAATGACTAAAAACATAAAATACAAAGAAGCGTTTCGCCTTTGAGCCAAATAAGAGTTTGAAAGCAGAAAAATATTTTGATTTATTAAAGTTTATAGGATAGAGCGGAAAGAAGTCCGGCTACGAGGTCTGAGTATTAAGTATGAATCATAGTTCGAATACTTTATGATCTATTTGATCTATTTCGTGCTCCAGATACTAGAATGAATATCCGACGAAGTAAAACCATCTTAATAAAGATGACAGACCCATTCTCTGTACTAGCCATAGGGTCAATTCTAACAAGTCACACACTCATATTCCGGAAATATACAATGCAGAAAGAAAAAAATTTTGCGGTCGAACTACCAAAGGAGAATAGGCTAAACTTTTGAGACCTATATACTTGACTTTTTTGTATCGAACTAAAAGCTAGGACTTAAAGATTCTTATCAGTCTAATTCACTGAAATTCCATCCAGTAGAACAGAAGAATTATAAATCTCCAAAATAATAGATAGGAATACCGCAAATAGAGCCATTGCAACACCCATCAACGGGGTCGTTCCCCATCCAGGAGCTACTTTTCCATATTCGGAATTCAATGGTTTCAATAAACTCCCTACAGTAGTTCTTCTTGGACCAGATCTAGAACTATCCTCAACAGTTTGTGTAGCCATAAATCTTATTTTGTATTGATTACGATCTGTTGACTTTGTATACCATTCCGTTGTAAATAAACAATCTTAGCATAGATCCATTGTGGTCTTTAAATTCTATAATAATGGAAACAGCAACCCTAGTCGCCATCTTTATATCTGGGTTACTTGTAAGTTTTACTGGGTATGCTCTATATACTGCCTTTGGGCAACCCTCGCAACAACTAAGAGATCCATTCGAGGAACACGGGGACTAGTTGAAGTAATCAGCCTCCAAATATTTGGAGGCTGATTACTTCAATGAATATAATGAAAATTTTTTTTATTTTTTAGTTGGAACTTTAGGTGGTTCCCGAAAAAAAATAGCGAAAAAAATTATCCCTAAAGTTGATACTAAGAGAAATGTATAAACCAATGCTTCCATAAATTTGATCGTGGTTTACAATTATAGCTTTCATACCTGTTTTGTTTACTTGGGATCATCCCTCCCCGGATAAAGAAAAAGAGTTAAAGAAACGACAGCGATTTAAATACAGAAACTAGAAGCAAAAAAGCAATGTTGGATCAGACTGCTTGTCTTTTTGTAGTTGGATCCCCAAGTTTTTGGAATGCCCCAAATTCCACTTGAGCATCCAAATCTGGATCAATACCAGCAAAAACATCTCTGAACAGGGTTCTAGCACCATGCCAAATGTGTCCAAAGAAGAAGAGTAGAGCAAACGAAGCATGCCCAAAAGTAAACCAACCTCTTGGACTGCTACGAAAAACACCATCGGATTTCAAAGTAGCACGATCTAATTCAAAAATTTCACCCAATTGAGCCCGTCGAGCATATTTTTTCACAGTTGCGGGATCACTATAACTCACTCCATTGAGTTCACCACCATAAAACTCAACAGTTACACCTACTTGTTCGACACTATATTTAGATTCTGCCCTTCTAAATGGGACGTCGGCTCTAACAATTCCGTCGCCGTCTACCAAAACAACCGGAAATGTTTCAAAAAAAGTAGGCATACGGCGTACAAAAAGTTCACGCCCTTCTTTATTTCTAAAGACGGGGTGTCCTAACCATCCAACAGCTATTCCATCCCCATTGTCCATTGAACCCGCTCGGAATAACCCTCCTTTTGCTGGATTATTACCAATATAATCATAAAAAGCTAATTTTTCAGGAATTTTAGACCAAACTTCTGATAAACTTGGATTTTCAGCTAGTCCAGCACTAACTCTTCGATATATTTCTTGTTGAAAGTATCCCTGATCCCATTGATAACGAGTAGGACCAAATAATTCGATGGGAGTAGTTGCAGAACCATACCACATAGTTCCAGCAACAACAAACGCTGCAAAAAAGACAGCAGCAATACTACTGGAAAGTACGGTTTCAATATTGCCCATACGTAATCCTTTGTATAGACGTTGAGGCGGACGAACGCTAAGATGGAATAAGCCCGCTAATATACCTAATGTCCCGGCTGCAATATGATGAGAGGCTATTCCTCCGGGAACAAAAGGGTCAAAACCCTCCACGCCCCACGCTGGATTTACGGGTTGTACCTTTCCGGTTAGTCCATAAGGGTCGGATACCCATATTCCAGGACCATATAATCCTGTTACATGAAATGCGCCAAAACCAAAGCAAGCCACTCCTGAAAGAAATAAATGAATTCCAAAAATTTTGGGCAAATCCAAAGAAGGTTTTCCTGTACGTTCATCACAAAAAATTTCTAGATCCCAATATACCCAATGCCAAATAGCTGCCAAGAAGCACAAGCCAGAAAACACGATATGTGCTCCGGCTACCCCTTCGTAACTCCAAAGACCCGGATTCGTTATAGTCCCTCCTGTAATATTCCAACCGCCCCATGAATTGGTTATTCCTAAACGAGTCATGAAAGGTATAACGAACATACCTTGTCTCCACATTGGATCAAGAACTGGGTCCGAGGGATCAAAAACTGCTAATTCATATAGAGCCATCGAACCGGCCCAACCAGCAACCAGAGCAGTATGCATTATATGAACAGAAAGCAAACGGCCGGGATCATTCAATACAACAGTATGAACACGATACCAAGGCAAACCCATGGAAATACCCCTTTATCAACGAAAAATAGACACTATGTTACTTTATTGCATTGGAAAAACTATGCTATGGACCCCCCCTTTTTAGGTAATTTTTTGGAGAAAAGATTAATATTTGTTCTATTCTTTTAGTAATAATGGAACAATTCAATTCATAGGAAAAAAGGGAAGCGGATCTATTCTATATCCGATAAGTACCAATACGCAATGGGGGTGAATCCTAGTTTATATGAAGCAAGATAGCTATTCTTGTTCATGATTCAGAAGCCCATTCGTCAAAAATTTCCTTTATTTTTATTCATTCTCTCTTACTTTACCTCTCTTTTTGATTTTTTTTTCGCTTATTCAACTTATATATTAAATATGATTAATTTCAATATTATTAATAAAGTAGGAAAAAAGGATAATATTATTAAAAAACGAAACCCCAGTCTTACGTTTCCACATCAAAGTGAAATAGAGAACTTCATTCTCTTTTTTTTTTTCATTTTATGCCTATTGGCGTTCCAAAAGTACCTTTTCGAAGTCCTGGAGAAGGAGATACATCTTGGGTTGACATATAGTGTGACTTGTCAGATATATTGGGCTATATGGGATTTCCCCATTTTCTCCCTCGATCGAGATATCCTCTGTTTCGCCCAAAAAGATTGATTGAATTATCAAAAATTTGTAACGCGAAGCGCAAAAAATAAAGTGGAATTAAATGCAGGTAGTATTTAGATTGATATTATATTATCAAACTTTTTTTATGGTTTACGTGATCGGACCAATAAAATGAAATATCCAGACTCCGTTTAGCCAAAACCCAATTGATAATTAATATATAATATTTTTATAATTACTACTTCTATGATATGAAAAATTATGAGAAAAGATTCTATTATAAAAATTTTGAAACAGGGTGATCTCAAACTGTTGATCAAATCAAATAATATGATTAATAATTTGTGGACCATTTGATAGAAGACATGTGAAAGAAATTAATTGAAAAAAAAAAACGCAGGAGTAGTAAAAAAAAGACGCGGTATTTGGTTCATTTGTCCTATATGTGCAAATAAAAATCGGGCAAATTTTTCCTTTTACTCGGGGTAGAGCATAAACCTAAAAAACGGAATAAAAACGGAAGAAGCCCATTCAGGAACAAGAAAAAACCATCGCCATTTCAACTGAATCTCGATGAAAAAAATATAAATGAATCAATGATAAGTTAGTCTGACAAGCTTAATCAATCGTTTTATTATAGGTATAGGATATTTTTAATATCTAATAAAAGGGGCCAAAACTCTTTTTTGCTTTTACTTTATAAAAAGGGAGCAAGCCCTTCCATTCTAAGTTAGAACGAAAAGCCTTCTATGAAAAAAAGGGGGGGGGGAGGAATCTACACATTGATTTTTTCACAATTTTTGGTGAACCGTATGCATCAAAAGGTGCCTGTACGGCTCCTAAGGAATAAAAGTTTATCCTAATCAACCGACTTTATCGAGAAAGATTATTTTTTTTAGGCCAAGAGGTTGATACCGACATCTCGAATCAACTTATTAGTCTTATGATATATCTCAGTATAGAAAAGGATACCAAAGATCTGTATTTGTTTATAAACTCTCCTGGTGGATGGGTAATATCTGGAATGGCTATTTATGATACGATGCAATTTGTGCGCCCCGATGTACAGACAATATGCATGGGATTGGCCGCTTCAATAGCATCCTTTATCCTAGTCGGAGGAGCAATTACCAAACGTATAGCATTCCCTCACGCTTGGCGCCAATGAGTTTTTTTATTTTATTTTCGAGAAAAACAGACTATGCCTTCGCCCTAGGAAATATGAATTAGTTAAGTAATAATAGCATGGCACTTCGAATTCGATATGAAAATTTTTAGATTAAAAAAAATTAGATTATATATCGAAAGAGTAGTATGAGATAAGGAAGGGGTATTTCAAAAGGTCTCTTACCTATTCTGTTGTGGGCACATTTCAGCGTCACAAACTTTGTTTTCACAACGGAAGCTTATTTACAAAATTGATATTAAAAAAAAAAAAGACACTTTGGGATTGCTTAATCATAGACGAATAAAAAAAATGATATATAAAGCAACGGAACCATCATAGTATTTTTTGAACTCCTCCAAACAAGAAGGATGGTAATTGGATCATTTATGGATCCGCATATAATACAACCTAATATAATACAACCTATATTTTGTTTTCTTTCCCTGAAAGGAACGGTAAAAAACATCAATTCCATTGTGGAGCCGTATGCAATGCACAAAAAATGCCTGTACGGTTACTCGGTTTTTTAGTTATTTCGCTTCATTATGCGAAATAGAAGAACCTTTTCTATTTATATCATCAGGGTCATGATCCATCAACCCGCAAGTTCCTTTTATGAGGCACAAACGGGAGAATTTATCTTGGAAGCGGAAGAGCTACTAAAACTTCGCGAAACCATCACAAGGGTTTATGTACAAAGAACGGGCAAACCTATATGGGTTGTATCCGAAGACATGGAAAGGGATGTTTTTATGTCAGCAACAGAAGCCCAAGCTCATGGAATTGTTGATCTTGTAGCGGTTCAATAAAAAATAGGAGCGATTTCATGCAAACCTACAATTTCCAATTTTAGATCTTTTTAGATTAAAGGTTTGGTTTAATATTCTCTTCAATATTAAAAAAATATATTGAAGAGAATCTTGAAGAGAAGTAATTCAGAATTAGCCGGTTAGAACCAATCTAAACCAGCCCATTATTTATATGATTCCGTATGCCAACCATTAAACAACTTATTAGAAATACAAGACAGCCAATCCGAAATGTCACGAAATCCCCCGCGCTTCGGGGATGCCCTCAGCGACGAGGAACATGTACTCGGGTGTATGTGCGACTCGTTTAGATCATAGACTAAAAAAAAAAGGAAATTCTTTTTTAAATATCAATGATCAGTACCTGTGACTAAAATAGAATGGCGGAACTCGATTCATTATTTAAAAAAGATAGATCGTTCATATCTTCTATTGTGTATGAAACTTATGGTTTACATTGGTACAAATCCAATCAACTCCGTTTTTTAGAAAACCCCCAATGCTAACAAATGGTTATCCATTAAGCGGGGGAAATTACATTTTTTATTAAAAGAAAAGCTTCCACTCTTGCAAGAAAAGAACGGACTAAGAGGGTAAACTACAAAATCACTTTTAAAAATGAAATACCGTTACTGTATAAAGTGGATCTCATTGTGAAAGACCTATTACTGGAATATTAATGGGGTAGAGCCAAAGAATGTGAATTGTACAAGTTACCCATAGTATTGATTAATTAAAAGAAGGAGCTCCGGTGTATAGAGAGGACCTCACCGTTTTATAAGTAACCATAGAAACGATGGAACCCACTATTTATTCATTTATATTTACTACTTTTTGTAGTTATTCCTTTTTTTATATCAAGTATCAAGGCAATTTCTCCTTTCAAAGGAAAGAAAAATACCTAGCAAAAACTAGTGGTGGGGAAGGTTAGAGTAGCAAAAGCCAGTGGAATTTTTTTTATACATTGGAATAATTCGTTTGGTTATTAATAGACTAGTAAAGGCGAAAAGAATAACTGAAAAAAGAATTAGTTATTCATCAAAGTTTGATTTATTCAATGACTAGAATTAAACGCGGATATATAGCTCGGAGGCGTAGAACAAAAATTCGTTTATTTGCATCAAGCTTTCGAGGGGCTCATTCACGACTTACACGAACTATGACTCAACAGAGAATAAGAGCTTTAGTTTCGGCTCATCGGGATAGGGGTAGGAGAAAAAGGGATTTTCGTCGTTTATGGATCACTCGAATAAATGCAGTAATTCAAGAAATGGAGGTATTCAATAGTTATAATAGATTCATACACAATCTGTACAAGAAGCAGTTACTGCTTAATCGGAAAATACTTGCACAAATAGCTTTATTAAATAGGAGTTGCCTTTATACGATTTCAAATGAGATCATAAAATAAGGGGATTGGAACAAATCCACTAAAATATTTTCAATAGAGTTCTAAGGAGAATGAACTCGGGGAAGGTAGAGTAGAAATTAGTATTATAAAAAAAGTCGTGAAAACAAAATGAGGGTATATAGTCGATAAAAAAAGATTGATTCGTTTTCTTTTCGACGATTCTTTTCGTTTTTTTTTATGACAGACACAGACGTAAGAATCAAATTAGGACTCTTGATTGGATTTTTCGAACAAAAAAGTAATCTCTTTTTGAGTTCCTTCAGATTGGAATTTTTATTCAATTGAAGAATAAGTCTATTTTTTTCTGGTTCTAAGGCTAGTAGTTCTAGGGGTCGACTCACTTCTTTCAAATTGTTTCTGATTATTAATAAAAGGTAACAAAGATAAAATACGAGCTTGTTTTATAGCAATAGTAATTAATCGTTGTTGTTTTAAAGTAACTCTATTCACCCGTCTAGATAATATTTTTCCTTGTTCACTAATAAATCGACTAATTAAACTCATGTTTCTATAATCAATTCGATCCCCCGATTGTATCGGGGGCAAACGCCTACGAAAAGATCGCTTGGATTTAGGAAAAAGTCGCTTAGATTTATTCATAATTTGTTTATTCCTTACCTCTAAAATCCTATTTTGATCAGATCAAAATCAAAATGATTTCGATTCCTATATAGGATAGAGTTTCTATTTCTATATAGAATTAAGAATATAGAATTAGATTTCTTTTGATTTATTTCTTTCTATTTATATATATGTAATAATATATAGATACTAGCATTATTCCTGTTTTTAAAAGTTGACATACAAGCACTCAATTTGATCTATTTCTTTATTTCCCCGTGAATTGTATGTTTATAACAATAGGGACAGAATTTTCTCAATTCCAATCGACTAGGGGTGTTATGCCGATTCTTTTGAGTAATATATCTGGAAATTCCCGCGAATTCTTTCTTAATATCATTTCGAACACAACTAGTACATTCCAAAAAAATTGTTACTCGAACATCTTTACCCTTGGCCATGAAACCTCCTTTGGATTTACGATTCATCCCAATCTTCTATTTTAGGATCCAGAAAGAACAAGACCCAAAAAATGGAAGCTGTTAACTCAAAAAAAATTCTGAAATATTTCGTTGCAATAAATATTTATTAATTAGGAATGAAATAAAAATGAAATAATAAGCAATAGAATGATTTTTTGAAAACTAGATTTCAAATCACAGTATTTTTTGAAAAGTATCTCATAGGATACTCTTTCCCTAGCAATATTTTTTTGTTCTATTTAGTACTATTTAATTGGATCCTGAACCCTCGTTTTTATGACCTTTCACCCCCCCCTTTTTTTTTAGAATGAATTCTAAAAAAAGGGGGGGTTAGTCACGGAGCGTTGATTGTATCTCTAAATTTCTTCACCCTTTCTGATGTTAATAACTAGAAGGAAATGTTAATCCATCTGGAAATAAACGATTAATCTCTATTAATAAACCTGCTAAAGAACCGAACCATAGAGTACTTAGTACCGGTGCTACGGAAAGATATGTTTTTAGATCTCGCATTTGAAATCCTCCTTCTTTCTTCTTTATTGTATTACATTATGTATAGTAATATATATAACTACAGATGTACATGTAGTTACGAAGTTCTTGTATTTGTATACGTAACTTTGACCCCTCATTTTAAAAATTAGAATTGAAATATTGTATACTAGAACTATCTTATAGATTCAATTTTCAACTGGAAACGCCTATTTATGTGAAATTTAAATTGAAAGAATTCTCGTAAAAAAAGTCATTTTTTTTTTATTATATGTTTGTTATCTGATATGAGACAAAAAAAAGAAGAAATGAATTTGACATACCAATAAAAAAAAAAAAAAGAAGGATGTGGAAAACAAGACAGCAATTCTCTACAATGACACTGTAAACCAATTGAAAGGGATGTAGCGCAGCTTGGTAGCGCGTTTGTTTTGGGTACAAAATGTCACGGGTTCAAATCCTGTCATCCCTACCTATTACTGCTCTTCCGAGCAGTAACGAGGGATCCATTTTAGATCGATCTTTTTTTAATAAACTTGGACATACATATAATTATGTAATTTATGATATACTATGATATAGTATATACGCACAAAATAGATGCGGGTTAAAGAATGTCCTCTTTATAGCCTTTTCTTGTTTTTTATAAAAAACAAGAAAAACGCTCTTAGTTCAGTTCGGTAGAACGTGGGTCTCCAAAACCCAATGTCGTAGGTTCAAATCCTACAGAGCGTGATTTCACTCTTGTTTAGTCGATTGTGTCAAAATTCCACTGTTTGCAACTAATTGAGCAGCAATCTGAATTAGACCTCCCGCATATGAAAGCAAGAAGGAGGTCAGTCAAAAAAAAGCGATGTTAATTAATCAAAAGTCCAACTGATCACCACGTCTGTACTGTAAATAAGCAGTTACGAATAATCCTGCCAAAGTAATAGGAATTAGACCTAAGACGATTCCAAATAAAAAAACTTCAATCATTTCACTTTGCTTTTGTTTTCATTTTTGAAAGGGGGAAAAGGGAGGTCTATCTATTCCTAACTCTTAATCTGTATTGTATTGCCAATGAATCTCAATGACCAAAAATGGGTAATTAACACGGTAAGGAACTAAGGAACTATCGAACATATCAAATACCACATAAATCATAGAAATCTTTT